GAAAATGTCATATTCGTGAAGCAGAAACATAGATGCACTCCTATGAATGTGGAAAATATATCAGATTAGTCAATTCTAATTGTAATATTGTAATTGTGAATTCATCTATAAATTTAGTCGAAATAACAATTTATTTTTATCGAATTGTCTAGTTTGTTTACTGTGGTCATGCCGCGTTTCAAAATTCGTCGAATAGAACTATTTTCAATTCTATTTCGATATGGTAGAGACAGATCGTGTTCTTAAGACAATACAAATAAGAGACAATACAAATAAGACTCTCTTGCTTTCACTGCGCCCCGGGTTATCTCTAAAGAAAATACATTCCATTCCTTGGAAATAAATAAAAAGAAAGAATTCAAACCAAAATTCTAATTATAATTATATTTAATTATTAATAATAAAAATTAAGATTTATTTGATTTTCATATCATTATCATATTTTATTTAATTATATATTAAATTAATTATATATTAAATATTAAACATATATATTAAATATTTTATATATTAATATTAAACATTAAACTAAAAAAATATGAATATAATCATGGTATATTCTTTTCATTACATTAAGATATAAATTGATTGCTTCTACAGAACACATTAAAACGCATTGATCAATTCTATTATCTCTCTCTGTCTGAGATTGAATAGATTTAATTGCAAGGAACCCTTAATCTCATCTAACATCATATACATATAACATAACAACTAATAGATTCCTATCGCCAAATTCCATTACAGGCTTTGCTTGAAACTTGAACCTATACTATCCCGGCCTGCACAAAAAAATTGAGTTATTAAATATAAATTAGAGTTTGAAGTCTTAAAAGATTCAGCATTCCAAATACCGATCTTTAGTACTCGAAATGGCTGGACATTAAAAAAAGGAATAACGCCTAGTAAGACATTAGTGGGTTAGTTTTGATATCAGTAAAAATTGTTTTATTTTGAAGTAAATCTATACACTGTGGCGCAGCACGGCAATAGAGTCGGCCAAATAGTAATAGTAACTGATCTGATTCTGATCTATAAAAAAAGATATTTCTAATAGAATTATAGAATGGACTCGCGCGTTAGCGGACGATTCGACAGACCAAATGCTAAAACCAACTCACGGAAATCAAAAGGGCGCAAACACTAATGGATTTCAATTAAACCCAACCCCTTGCCTTGTTTCAAAGATAATGAATTTGGGCTGCTTTTCCGCACAATAAAGGCGACAGGCCGGGGGTTTCCTAACTTGTCCAAATTCAAGCGGACCCCCACCTAAAGTCAGCGTCGGTAGAATTGCAATTTGGAATGATGAGCAATTGGGCTGGAGTATAAATATATTGGGATATACAATATATATATATTATATATATATTGTATAGCCCAGTCCAAGATCCGTGTGATTTACTATTCGATTCCATTTGGATTGGATCTAATTGTAGTTTTTACCCGGACCCGCGTCATGATTTTTATTTCAAAAATTAACTTCTATTAGGTATACCAAAGAAAAGGATTCTTTGATCGTATCGTGGGTAGGAAGGAAAAAATCGTATTATGTAATTCAACCACGAAGATTTATGAATATGAAAAATAATAAGTTTGTTTCTTCAAAATTGAAAAAGGCCGATTGGTTCCATTGAAATGAAAATTCATTTTAATTTAGGGCTATACGGACTCGAACCGTAGACCTTCTCGGTAAAACAGATCAAACTTCTTATTACTGAAATGATTCGAACTGTTTCAAAGACCCAACATGCACTTTTTTTGCATTGGGCTCTTTCATGAACTGATATAAATATCAGCAAGTCCGCCATATTTTTCTTGACAGAAAGATAACGAGATGGCTCCACGTGCTCTGATGCAGTTCAGTATTGAGATTTCTGCCCATGAGCAATACCAAAGTGTTTCAAAGAAGAGTTACCTTGACGTAGGTCTGCCTATGGCCTAGATCAACCTAAGTTAAATGGAGTCTCTATCGCTCTCCCAAAAGCGTCAAATATGAAACTTCATACACCTTAAAGTTCATAGGACGAAAAGAGATTTTTTGAGGTCCTTATACTCATTATGCCTAGCATTGAATGGACTGGATATTTACCTTATCAATTATCAAATCTATGATGGGTTCCGTTTGGCGCCTAAAACGGCGCCGGAATTGGACCAATCAAATATTTGTCAGGCTATTGTTCTCTTGTTCTCTCGAATCCATGGAGTAAGACATCAATTTCTCAATAAGAGAAAATCCGTTGATTGCACGATGGACTCCTCTGAAAAACATTGGCGCGCGTGTAAACGAGGTGCTCTACCAAACTGAGCTATAGCCCTTATGTTTGTGATAAATATTTTAATCTGTATTTACTTTCTTGTCAAGATGAATATTCTATGATCCGATATCCTGGATCTCTGATCTGTTTCCTGTGAAAGGCGGGTATTGCTTAGAAGTAAAATTCTATCTATAATCCATCGATGTGATGGGTCTCTTTTTTTTTTTTCTCTTTGTGATGAT